ATAAAATGAATTTTTTCAACTAATCATAAAAATATTGGAACTTTATATTTTATTTTTGGTATTTGAGCTGGAATAATAGGATCTTCTCTTAGAATTTTAATTCGACTAGAATTAAGACAAATTAATTCAATCATTAATAATAACCAATTATATAATGTAATTGTTACAATTCATGCTTTCATTATAATTTTTTTTATAACTATACCTATTGTAATTGGAGGTTTTGGTAATTGACTAATTCCATTAATAATAGGATCCCCTGATATAGCATTTCCACGACTTAATAATATTAGATTTTGACTATTACCTCCCTCATTAATAATAATAATTTCAAGTTTTATAATTAATAATGGAACTGGAACAGGATGAACAATTTATCCACCTTTATCTAATAATATTGCTCATAATAATATTTCTGTAGATTTAACTATTTTTTCTTTACATTTAGCAGGAATCTCCTCAATTTTAGGAGCAATTAATTTTATTTGCACTATTTTAAATATAATACCTAACAATTTAAAACTTAATCAAATTCCTCTTTTTCCTTGATCAATTTTAATTACTGCTATACTTTTAATTCTTTCTTTACCAGTTTTAGCTGGTGCTATTACTATACTCTTAACTGATCGTAATTTAAATACTTCTTTTTTCGATCCATCTGGAGGAGGTGATCCAATTTTATATCAACACCTATTTTGATTTTTTGGACATCCTGAAGTATACATTTTAATTTTACCAGGATTCGGATTAATTTCACACATTATTAGACAAGAAAGAAATAAAAATGAAACTTTTGGAAATATTAGAATAATTTATGCTATATTAACAATTGGATTATTAGGATTTATTGTATGAGCACATCATATATTCACAATTGGAATAGATGTTGATACACGAGCTTATTTTACATCAGCAACAATAATTATTGCAATTCCAACAGGAATTAAAATTTTTAGATGATTAGCAACTATTTATGGATCTAAAATTAAATTTTCACCATCAACAATTTGATCATTAGGATTTATTTTTTTATTTACTATTGGAGGATTAACAGGAGTAATTCTAGCTAATTCATCTATTGATATTGTATTACATGATACTTATTATGTAGTAGCTCATTTTCACTATGTTCTATCTATAGGAATTGTATTTGCAATTATTGCAAGATTTATTCATTGATTTCCAATTTTTACAGGATTCTCAATAAATAATTTCATACTAAAAATTCAATTTATTTTAATATTTATTGGAGTAAATTTAACTTTTTTTCCTCAACATTTCCTAGGATTAAACGGAATACCACGACGATATACAGATTATCCTAATAATTACTTATCATGAAATATATTATCATCTATTGGATCAATAATTTCAACTTTTAGTATTATTATTTTAATTTATACAATTTGAAATAGTCTCTTTATTAAAAAAATATTAATTTTTAAATTAAATCTTAATAATTCGATTGAATGAATACATAACATACCACCTTTAGAACATTCATATTCAGAACTACCTATTATTTCTATTTTCTATTATGGCAGAATTAATATGCAATGAATTTAAAATTCATTAATAAAGAAAAATCTTTTTTTAGAAAATGATAACTTGAATAAAAACAAATTTTCAAAATAGAAACTCACCTTTAATAGAACAATTAATCTTTTTTCATGACCATACAATATTTATTATTATAATAATTATTTTTTTAATTTCATATATAATAATTTTTATTATTAATAACAATTTCATTAATATTAAAATCTCAGAAAATCAATTTATTGAATTTATTTGAACTATTCTACCACCTATTATCTTAATTTTTATTGCTTTACCATCTCTTCATTTACTTTATTTAATAGATGAAATTAAAGCCCCTAACATAACTATTAAAATTTTAGGACATCAATGATTCTGATCATATGAATATTCAGATTTCTTAAACATTGAATTTGACTCATACATAATTAATAACTTAAATAAAGAAAACTTCCGATTAATTGAAGTAGATAACAAAACTATTATTCCATTTAAATTTAATACCCGATTATTAATTTCATCAGAAGATGTAATTCATTCATGAACTATTCCTAGATTAGCTATTAAAATTGATGCTATTCCAGGACGAATAAATCAAATTAACTTATTTATAAATCGACCAGGAATTTATTTTGGACAATGCTCAGAAATTTGTGGAATTAACCATAGATTTATACCAATTCAAATTGAATCTATTAACTTAAATAATTTTATCTTTTGAATTAAAAATTTCTAATTACATTAGATGACTGAAAAGCAAAGTAATGATCTCTTAAATCAATTTATAGTAAATTCGCAATTACTTCTAATGAAAAAAAATTAGTTAAATACTATAACATTAATTTGTCAAATTAAAATTATTATAAATATTTTTTAATTCCCCAAATAGCACCAATCAATTGATTAATCTTATTTTTATTTTTTTTCACTATATTCTATATAATCTTAAATTTCATATACTTTAATTATAATAAAAATTATAAACTTAAACTTTTAAATAAAATTCATATAAAAAATTATAATAAATTTATTTAATATTTTTGATCCATCCACATTAATTATAAATACTAATTTTAATTGAATTAGAACCTTATTAATTATAATATTATTACCACATCTTATATGAATTACCCCAAACCGAATTAAAATATTAATAATAAAATTATTTAATATATTAAATAATGAAATATTAATATTACATAAAAATAATAATACTAAATCACCTTCTTTTATATTTATTAGTTTATTTATATTTATTTTCTTAAATAATTTTATAAGCTTATTTCCATATATTTTTTCTTCTTCTAGACATATAGTATTTTCATTAACATTAGCAACACCTTTTTGATTATTCTTTATTATATCTTCATCTTTTAATAAACCTAAAAATATAATTGCTCATCTAATTCCCCTTAACACCCCTATATTATTAGCACCCTTAATAACAATTATTGAAACAATAAGAATTTTTATTCGACCTTTATCATTATCAATTCGATTAACAGCAAATATAATTGCTGGACACCTACTAATAACATTATTAAACTTTAATTCATTAATAATTTTAATTTTAACTATACAAATATTTATAATAATATTTGAATTATCTGTAGCATTAATTCAAAGTTATGTTTTCTCAATCCTTTCATCTTTATACTCTAGTGAATAATAAATGATAAAAATAAATCAACCATTTTTTATTTTAACCTTAAGACCTTGACCAATTTTAATAGCAATAAATACTTTTAATTTTATAATATCTAATATTATAATAATAAATTTTAAATTTAATAATATTTTATTAAGAAATTTATTATTAATTATTTTAATTTCAATTACATGATGACGAGATATTATTCGAGAAAGTACTTTTCAAGGTAAACATAATTTTTATATTATAAACTTAATTAAACTTAGAATAATTATTTTTATTATATCAGAAATACTTTTATTCATCTCATTCTTCTGAAATTTTCTTCATAATTCATTAGCACCATCAATTGAATTAGGAATAAATTGACCTCCTAAAAATATTATTTTTTTTAATCCATTATTAATTCCATTACTAAATACAATTATTTTATTAACTTCAAGATTTACAGTAACCTTAACACATTTTTATCTATTAAACAATAAAAAAAAAAAAACTATTATATTTATAATATTAACTATTTTATTAAGAATTTATTTCTTAATTCTTCAAATTATCGAATACAATCAAGCTTTATTTACCTTCTCAGATTCAATTTTTGGAGCATCTTTTTATATAGCCACAGGATTTCATGGAATTCATGTAATTATTGGAACAATATTTTTACTAGTAAATCTTAATCGTATAATTAATATACATCTATCATTTATCCACCATATTAGATTTGAATTAGCAGCTTGATATTGACACTTTATTGATATTATCTGATTATTTTTATATATAACTTTTTACTGATGAAATAATTAAAAAATAATTTTATTAATATAATAAGTATATTTGATTTCCAATCAAAAAGTTTAAATATTAAATAAAATAATAATAACATTAATAAATATAATAATCATAATTACATTAATAATAACAATATTATTTTATATTATAATAATAATTAATATAAAAATAAAATTTAATCATAATAAATCAGCTCCTTTTGAATGTGGTTTTGACCCATTTAATAAATCACGAATTCCATTTTCATTAAACTTTTATTTAATCACAATTATCTTTCTAATTTTTGACATTGAAATTTCAATTATCATACCAATAATTTTAAATTTCAAAATTTCTAATATAATAAATTTAAACTTAATATTTTCTATATTTTTTTTATTTATAATTATTACCTTATTCTATGAATGAAAATTTGGATCACTAAACTGAAAAATCTAGGATAATAGTTAAAAAATATAACATTTAATTTGCTTTTAAAAATTATTTAAATAATTTATCTTAAAAATAAGAAGTAATAAAAATTACATATTAATTTCGACTTAATAATAGATCATTAAATCCTTATTTTTAATTGAAACCAAAAAGAGGTTTATTACTGTTAATAATAATATTGAAATCAATTTCCAATTAAAAAGATTTAATAAAAAGAAGCTGCTAACTATCTTTTCAAGCATAATTAAATGTTTAATCTTTTTTATAATTTAAATAAATAATATATTTATTAGTTTAAAAAAAAACATTATATTTTCAATATAAAAATATTAATATTATTATAAATAACTATTAAAATTTAAATTAATTTTAATAGTTTAAATAAAAACATTGATATTGTAAATCAAATTTATAATAATAATATTTAAAATAAAATGATAATCAAAATAATCATAATAACTAATTTAATAATATCAATTATATTAATCTCTATAAAATCCCCTCTAAGATCAAATCTTATTATCTTAATTCAAACAATTACTCTTAGAATCTTAACTAATTTAATCAATAAAACTTCATGAATCTCTTTTATAATTTTTATTTTATATGTAAGAGGTTTAATAATTATTTTTTTATATATTTCAAGAATTGCTTTTAATGAATTAAATATTAATAAAAACTTTAAACTAATTATTATCAAAATAATAATTATTATAATAATTTTAATAAACATAAAAAAATATATTATTATAGAAAATTTTAATTTCCAAAATAATTACTTATTTGAAGATAATATCTATATCATTAACATATTTAATATACCAAACAATTTAATAATCTATTTTATTTTATTAATTTTATTCTTCATATTAATCTTAGTAATTTGACTTATAAAAAATAATAAAGGTCCATTACGTCAAAAATTTTAATGAAAAAAAAAATAATTAAAATATTATATCCAATAATAAATTTACCAACCCCTTCTAGAATTAGATTTTTATGAAACTTTGGATCATTACTAATAATTTGCTTAATTAATCAAATTTTAACAGGATTATTTCTAGCCTTTCACTATAAAACAGATATTAACTTAGCTTTTCAAAGAATCATTAATATAAATCGAAATATTAATTTCGGATGATTAATCCGATCATGTCATGCTAATGGTGCATCTATATTTTTCATTATAATATATTTACATATTAGACGAAATATTTATATAAATTCATTTAATTTTAAAATAACATGAATAATAGGAGTAATCCTACTATTACTAACAATAATAACTGCATTCGTTGGTTATGTATTACCATGAGGACAAATATCATTTTGAGGAGCAACAGTAATTACAAATCTTCTTTCAGCTATTCCTTACTTAGGAAATTCAATTGTAATTTGAATTTGAGGAGGATTTTCTATTAACAACGCTACTCTTACTCGATTTTTTTCAATTCATTTCATTCTACCATTTATTATTATATTATTTATTATTATTCACTTAATATTTCTACATTTAACAGGATCTAATAATCCTTTAGGAATCAATAGAAATTTTGATAAAATTAATTTTTCACCATATTTTATTATTAAAGATTTAATAGGAATAATTATATTTATATGAATATTTATTTTATTAATTTTAATATTCCCTTACTTACTTAATGATCATAATAATTTTATTATAGCCAACCCAATAATTACACCAAATCATATTCAACCAGAATGATACTTTTTATTCTCATATACTATCTTACGAACAATCCCTAATAAATTAGGAGGAGTAATTGCACTACTCTCATCAATTTTAATTTTATTTATTTTACCAATATTAAACAATAAAAAATTCTTAAGAAATAAATTCTACCCAATTAATAAAATTTTATTTTGAAATTTTATTATAACATTTTTTATATTAACCTGAATTGGAATAAATCCAGTAGAATATCCATTTATTATTATAGGACAAATTTTCACAATAATCTATTTTTCTTATTTTTTTATAAATTTTTATATCATAAAATTATGAGATAAATTAATTTAAATAAGTTAATTAATTTAAATAAAATATTTATTTTGAAAATAAAATTTAGAGAATAACTCTATTAACTTACCTACTAAAAAAAATGATATAAATATATATAATTAAATAAATAATATAATTTACATAAATATATTAAATATTAAAAACCAAAAATATTAATTATATTAAAATATTAAAATTTTTATAAAATTATTATTAATAATTATTTAAAATATAATAAAATGATATTATTTTTAATTAATAAAACATATACAAATAAATTTTAAACTATATAAAAAAAAAAAAAAAAAAAAATTCCCAAATTTAAAGAAAAAATAACTATTTAATTAATAAAATATATACAAATTTTAAAATACTCAAAAATTAAAAAAATAAGAAGTGCCCCCTCTTTGCATTATTTTTTAAATAATTTTAATTAACTTTTACCACAATTAAAATATTAGAAAATTTAAGCCTATTGAAGAATTTACCTATTTTAAAAATTTAGACCAATTTTAGAGCTAAAATTTAAAAAAAATGCTTTAAAATGATATTATTTTTAATTAATAAAACATATACAAATAAATTTTAAACTATATAAAAAAAAAAAAAAAAAAAAATTCCCAAATTTAAAGAAAAAATAACTATTTAATTAATAAAATATATACAAATTTTAAAATACTCAAAAATTAAAAAAATAAGAAGTGCCCCCTCTTTGCATTATTTTTTAAATAATTTTAATTAACTTTTACCACAATTAAAATATTAGAAAATTTAAGCCTATTGAAGAATTTACCTATTTTAAAAATTTAGACCAATTTTAGAGCTAAAATTTAAAAAAAATGCTTTAAAATGATATTATTTTTAATTAATAAAACATATACAAATAAATTTTAAACTATATAAAAAAAAAAAAAAAAAAAAATTCCCAAATTTAAAGAAAAAATAACTATTTAATTAATAAAATATATACAAATTTTAAAATACTCAAAAATTAAAAAAATAAGAAGTGCCCCCTCTTTGCATTATTTTTTAAATAATTTTAATTAACTTTTACCACAATTAAAATATTAGAAAATTTAAGCCTATTGAAGAATTTACCTATTTTAAAAATTTAGACCAATTTTAGAGCTAAAATTTAAAAAAAATGCTTTAAAATGATATTATTTTTAATTAATAAAACATATACAAATAAATTTTAAACTATATAAAAAAAAAAAAAAAAAAAAATTCCCAAATTTAAAGAAAAAATAACTATTTAATTAATAAAATATATACAAATTTTAAAATACTCAAAAATTAAAAAAATAAGAAGTGCCCCCTCTTTGCATTATTTTTTAAATAATTTTAATTAACTTTTACCACAATTAAAATATTAGAAAATTTAAGCCTATTGAAGAATTTACCTATTTTAAAAATTTAGACCAATTTTAGAGCTAAAATTTAAAAAAAATGCTTTAAAATGATATTACAATAAAAAATGATCAATTATAAATTATTTAAAAATATAATATATTACCATTATATCTTCAATATAATGCTCTAATCTTAAGCTATTCAAATTAAATATAAATTAATTATATAAAAAAATAATAAAAAATCATAAAAAAAATAATAAAATATAAACCTTATAACTATTAAAAAAAATTTTTTGATTAAAATTAATTAAATTTTTCATTAAAAAAATTAAACCTCTATTAAAAAAATATTCAATCCAACCAATTTCAATAATTTTATAATTTAAACCCCCTAAAAAAAGAAAATTATTTAAAAAATAATAAATTTTAATAAATAACAAATTTCACATTAAACCTAAAAAAAAAATATAAAAAATTCTAAAAAAATACCTTAATCTAAATAAAAAATTATTTAATTCAAAAAAAAATCAAATCCCAAAAAATAAAATAAAAATTCTTAAAAACTTTAATTTTAATTCTAATAAAATCAAATCAAATTTATAAAATATTAACCATATAAAAAAAGAACCAAAAAATAATATAATTAATCTAATAAATAATATACTAAAAATTAAAAAATTACTTTCAAACTTAATAATTATTAAATAATTATTTATAGAAAAATTCATCAATAATAAATAATAAATTACTCGAATAGAATAAAAAAAAGTTAAAAAAAAAGAAAATAAATAAAAAAAAAAAAAAAAAAAATTTAAATTTAATATTAAAAAATATTCAAAAATTAAATCCTTAGAATAAAATCTACAAAAAAAAGGAAAACCACATAAAGATATTAAAGTAAATATAAAAATTAAACTACAAAAAGGTATATAATCAATTAACCCACCTATTTTACGAATATCTTGATTATTATTTATATTTAAAATTAAAATACCAGATCTTAAAAACATTATAGACTTAAATAAAGCATGTATTAATATATAAAAAAAACATATTTCAATTTTACCTAAACATAAAATCATAAATATAAAACTTACTTGACTCAATGTAGAAAAAGCAATAATTTTTTTTAAATCAAATTCTAAAATAGCATTTAATCCAGATATTAATATAGTCAAACAAGAAATAATTAATAAAATCTTATAAAAATTAAAACTCATAAATACTTCATTAAAACGAATTATTAAATAAATTCCTGCTGTAACTAATGTAGAAGAATGTACTAAAGAAGAAACAGGAGTAGGAGCTGCTATTGCTAAAGGTAATCAAGAAGAAAAAGGAATTTGAGCTCTTTTTGTTAAACTAGCTAATATAATAAAAAAACTAATATAAAATAAATAATCAATATTATTATAATAACTTAAAAAAATAAAATTCCATGAACCAAAATTTACTATTCAAATCAAAGTAATAATAATAAATAAATCACCTAAACGATTCAAAATAACAGTAATAAATCCAGAACTATATGACTTCTTATTTTGATAAAAAACAACTAAACAAAAAGAAATTATACCTAACCCATCCCATCCTAATAAAATTCTAATTATATTTGGTCTAATAATTAACAACACTATAAATATAATAAATAAATTTATTAATATCAAAAAACGAAACTTATTTAAATCAAAATTTATATACTCTATACTATATAATAAAATTATAGAAGAAATTAAAAAAACAAAAGAAATAAATAATAATGACATTCAATCAATTAAAATAACATAAACTATTAAACAAGAATTTAAAAAAAAAAATAAATATTCAATAAAATAAAACTTATTAAAATAAACAAAAAATAAACCTAATAAAAAAAAAATAATAAATATAAAAAAAAAAAAAAAAAAAAAAAAAAAAAAAGAATTTAATTTAATTATTTAAATATATACATTATAATCTTTAATTCCACAAACTAATATTTTAATTAAACTATTTAAATAAACAAATAATTCTAAAATTAAAAAAATCAAATTTAAAGGAAATCAATGTAAAAATAATATCAAATATTCTCTTAAATTAATATAAATTAAATAATTTATATTAAAAAATAACTTACCATATTGAGTATATAAATATAAATATAAACTATATAAAAATATTAAAATTATAATTAATAAATAAAAATAATAGTAATAATCTAATCAAACTATCAAACTAACTAATAAAAATAATTCACCAAATAAATTTAAAGAAGGAGGAAATGATATATTAGAAGAACATAATAAAAATCATCAAAAAGATAAATAAGGAAAAATATTAATTAAACCTTTATTTAAAAAAATACTTCGACTTTTAAAACGAATATAACAAATATTTCTTAAACAAAATAAACCAGAAGAACATAACCCATGACCAAATATTAAAGTTAAAGCACCACAATAACCTCAATTATTTAAAGTTAATAAACCAATAATTACTAATCCTATATGAACAACAGAAGAATAAGCAATTAAAATCTTTAAATCTCTTTGAAAAAAACAAAATAAACTTAAAAACAATATACCCAATAAACATAATGAAATAAAAAAAAAATTTAATTTTAAATTAATTTTAAAAATTAATATTAAAATATGAAAGATACCAAAACCCCCTAATTTTAATATAATTCCAGCTAAAATTATTGAACCAGCAATAGGAGCTTCAACATGAGCCTTAGGTAATCAAATATGAAATATAAATAAAGGTATTTTAACTAAAAAAATTATTATTAAAAAATAATAACAATAAATATTTATTATATTTAAATAATCTAAATAATATATAAAAATAAAAAAAAATTTATTAAAATTTAAAATACAAGAAAAAAAAGGTAAAGAATAAAAAATTATATACATAAATAAATAAAACCCAGCTTTAAAACGTTCATATTGATAACCTCAACCATAAATTAAAATAATAACAGGAATTAAATTAATTTCATAAAAAATATAAAATATAATAAAATTATTACTAAAAAAACAAAAATAAAAAATTAAAATAAAAAAAAATATTAAAAAATTAAAATATAAATAATAAAATATTTTAAAATTAACTCTAGAAATATAAACTAATCTAATAATTCAAATACCTAATATAAATATTAAATAAGAAAATATATCTATACCAAATAAATAACTAATATTTAAAAAATAACTAAATATAGGTATTTTAAAATATATAAAAAAAAAAAAAAAAAAAAAAAAATTCTGAATTAATCATCAATTTTTAATTTTTAAACTTATAAAAATCATACCAAAAAAAATTAATATTAAAATTATTAACATTGTAAAATTATTAAAGACTTTAAATAATCATTACCATATATTCGAACTATTATAATTAAAATAGACAATCCTAAAACTCTTTCTCTAATACAAAAAATAAAAAAAATTAATAACAAAATATATTGTTTAATAAATATTATTAAATTTAAATAAAATAATAAAGATAAAATTAACAACAAATATTCTAAACCTAAAAGTATTATTAATAAATGATTAAAATTAAAAATATAAAAAAGTACACCAAAAAATAATATTGTAAATAAAATTAATATAAATATATTTAACATTTTAAAATTAAAATATAAAATTTAAACTACCATAAATTTAAATCAATATAAATATAAAAATATTATCTTTAATCTCCAAAATTAATATTTTAATTTAAAATATATAATGAATATAAAATAAGTAATTAATAATATAAGTAACACTAAAATTAATGGTATAAATTAAATAATTTTATAGAATAATTAAATATAAATAAAAATAAAGACAAAGGTAAAATTAATTTTCAAACTAAAAATATTAATTTATCATAACGAAAACGAGGTAAAACCCCTCGTAATCAAATAACTAAAAATATAAAAAACAAAATTAAAATATTTAAATAAAACTTATTAATTATTACTCCAAAAAATATCTCACAAAATATTAAACCTATAAATATAATTCTTATATATTCAGATATAAAAATAAAAATAAAAGATATTCTTCTAAACTCAATATTAAATCCTGAAACTAATTCTGATTCTCCTTCAGAAAAATCAAAAGGAGATCGATTTATTTCAGCTAAAAATCTAATTAATAATATAATAAATAATATAAAAAGAAAAAAAAAAAATTTAATATTCAATTGATAAATATAAAAATCACTTAAATTAAAACTATTAACTATAAAAATTAAATTAATAATAATTAATATTATTCTAACTTCATAAGAAATTATTTGAGAAATAAAACGAATTATTCCCAAAACAGAATAATTAGAATTAGAAGATCAACTTATTAATAAATAAATATATACCATTAAACTAGAACAACAAAATATAAAAATTAAACTAAATCTTATAATAAAATTAACTCCTAAAAAAGGATAAATAAATCAAAAAAAAATAGAAATTAATAAACTTAACAAAGGAGAAAATAAAAAAACAAAAAAATTTATATTAAAAAGATAATTTATTTCCTTAAAAAATAATTTTAAACCATCTCCTATAGGTTGAAATACTCCTTTTAAAAAAAACTTATTAGGACCTTTACGTAATTGAATATAACCTAAAATTTTACGTTCAAATAAAGTAAAAAAAGCAACTCTCATAAAAACTAATATAAATAAAATTAAAAAATTAATAAATATAATTATTATATAAATTACTATCTATAATTAAAATTATATAATTAAATTCTAAATTTAACACATTTATCTGCCAAAATAGTATTATAATATTAATTTAATTCAATTTAAAAAATTTAATTTATTTATTTAATCCTTTCGTACTAAAATAAATTAACTTTTAAAAGATAGAAACCAACCTGGCTTACACCGGTTTGAACTCAAATCATGTAAGAATTTAAAGGTCGAACAGACCTAATACTTAAAATTTTGCACCTAAGACTAATCTTAATTCAACATCGAGGTCGCAAACTAATTTTTAAATTAGAACTTAAAAAATCAATTACGCTGTTATCCCTAAAGTAACTTTTTCCTTTAATTAAAAATTTTAATTCAACTTTCCATTAATTTATGTTAAAATTTAAAAAAAGTTTATTAATTTTTTTTATCACCCCAATAAAATAAATAATAAAATTTATTTATAAATATTCATTTAATATTCAATTTTTATTAAATAAATTTAAAACCAAAAAAAAATAAAATTTATAAATTTATAAAGTTTTATAGGGTCTTATCGTCCCTTTAAATTATTTAAGCTTTTTTACTTAAAAATAAAATTTTAATTTTATAATTAATAAAGCTTATTTCTCATCAAATCTTTCATTCAAGTCCTCAATTAAAAGACTAATTACTATGCTACCTTTGCACAGTCAAAATACTGCAGCTATTTAATAAAATCATTGAGCAGATCCTATATTAAATAAATCTTAATACAATGTTTTTGTTAAACAGATGAAAATAATATTTGCCGAATTCATAAATTATAAATTTCTATTATACTAATTTAATCATTATTACTATAAATAATTTATTAATTTATAAAATTTAATATAAAAAATAATTAAATTTATAATAAATCATAATAAAATTAAATAACAAATTTTTACAAACTTAAAAAATAAAAATTTCTAATTCTATTTAATATTTAAATTAAAATAAATAATATATAAAAATTTCAAGCTTATCCCTAAAATAATTTAAATTTAAAATATTAATATAAAAAATTAATATAACTTTTAAAATTTTAAATTAAATTTAAATCTTAAATAACTAAATATAATATATCGAATTAAATTTCAAAACAAAAATTATCTTATAAATATTTATAATACAATAAATTAAGAATAAAATTAACTCTATAAATTTTGAGAAATTAAACTAAATTAATAATTTTAATTAACCCTGATACAAAAGGTACTTAAAATCTAATTCTTTATTAAATTTTAAAAAATTCTTTTACAATACTAATAAACTATAAATTTAAACATTTATTTTAACTTAATACTAAAACAAAAAATTATTAAATTATTTTCATAAATTATATTTTAATTTATTTACATATAAAACTATTAATAAAATAAATTTAAATAAAGTTTTTTTAAAACATCTTATCATTGTAAATGATATACTTAAAATTTAGATATTTATTTTATTAATAACTTTTTAAATTAATTAAATCTTTCTAAATACACTTTCCAGTACATTTACTTTGTTACGACTTGTCTTATTTTTAATAAGAATGACGGGCAATATGTACATATTTTAGATCTTTATTCATATTAATAAAATAATTAAATTTACTATTAAATTCAATTTCCTTTTTATTTTCATTTAAAATCCATAAATAAAATTTAATGTAACCCATTTATAACTTATTTATAAACTACATCTTGACTTAACATAAATTACAATAATAATTTAAAGAAAATTAATTTTTTAATATATTCATGACAGCGATATATAAATTAATAAAATAAGTAAAATAAATCGTGGATTATCAATTATACAACAGGTTCCTCTAATAAGACTAAAATACCGCCAAATTTTTTAAATTTTAAGAACATAACTAATAATTTTTTAGTAATATTTTATTTATATTTTTATAATAGGGTATCTAATCCTAGTTTAAACTAAAATTTAATAGAATAAAATAATTATAAATTTAACTTTTAACTTAAATTTTACCTTAAATAAAAAATTAATTTATTTAAATTAATTAATACTATAAACCAAACTATTTCATTTATATAATATGTTTAACCGCAACTGCTGGCACATATTTAGTTTATATTAAAATTAATAATTAAATCTAAATTTCTTTAATATTTAATATTTAATACTGAGAATTAATTTATATTCATTAAGAATTTTATAACTATAAAAAAAATTCATATATTTTTTTTAATTAAATAAAATTAAATAATAAAATAAATTATTATATATTAAACAAAAACTTTCCGGTCTTCTAAAATTGTTTAAAAACTTAATTTCTTTTTATACTTATCTCTTAAATAATTTAGACTTAAATATTATATTAAGAAATCTTATATATTTATAAATAATTATAGATCCTAAACGTATAGGGGCAATATTAATAAATAAGTATAATAATAAATATATATTTATATAAAACCTATTAGGGATCTATAGACGTATAAATAACTTATATACAATAATTAAATAATATTAACGTATAAATACTTTATAGACATTAAATAATACTAACTAATAAATATATTATATTATAATATTATTCTATATATGAAATATAATGATAAGGATATATATTATATATATATATAATATAATAATGATACTAATATATATATATCTATCTATACCGATACATATACTTATTATATATTAATACATATATCCTATATTATTACTTTATTCTTTTTTTTAACGAAGACATAGAGGGCATAACTTTATATTAAACAAAAACTTTCCGGTCTTCTAAAATTGTTTAAAAACTTAATTTCTTTTTATACTTATCTCTTAAATAATTTAGACTTAAATATTATATTAAGAAATCTTATATATTTATAAATAATTATAGATCCTAAAAACACAAAAATAATATTAATAAATATAATATATTTAATATATTTATAAAATCTAATAAAATTTATTAATAAAAAATTTATTTAAAACCAATAATAATTATATTACTAAATAAATTTTTAAATAAAATGCCTGAAAAAGGATTACTTTGATAGAGTAAATCATGTAATTATATTACTTTTATTATATTTTTAGAATTAAACTAAACCTTAAATTTCAAAAATTTATATGCATTAACAATTAAATATAATTATTTTAAAGAAAAATAAGCTAAAAAAGCTTTTGGATTCATACTTCAAATATAGAAATAATATTCTTTTTTCTAATAAATTTAAATTTAACAAAAATAACTTTTTTAATAATATTAATTTTTAGTACTTTATTAACAATTTCCTCTTCTAATTGAATTACTATATGAATAGGATTAGAATTAAATTTATTCGCTATTATTCCCATTCTAAATTTCAATTTATCTATTTATAGATCAGAATCTATAATAAAATATTTTTTAATTCAAGCTTTTGCCTCAATTCTTCTATTAATTATACTAATTAATAAATCAATATTCTTTATAATTAATAGAAATTTTCTATTAATTTTACCTTTATTAATTAAATTAAGTTTAATACCTTTTCATTTATGATTACCATCAATAATTGAAGGTTTAAATTGAATATCTTGTTTAATTATATTTACTTGACAAAAAATTAGACCTATAATTATAATCTCTTACTTAAATATAAATAAAAACTTTTTATTTTTAATTACATTAATTATAATTAATTCTATTTTAGGAATAAATCAAAATTCTATTCGAAAAATTTTAGCATTTTCATCAATTAATAATTCAACATGAATATTAATTGCAATTTTAATAAATGAAAATTTATGATTAACTTATTTTTTTATTTATTCAATTTTAAATTTTTTAATTATTAATATTTTAAAACAATATAAAATTAATTATATTAATCAATTAAAATTTTTTAATTTAAATTTTTTTTTAAAATTAAATATATTCATATTAATCTTATCAATCATAGGATTACCTCCCATATTAGGATTTATAATAAAATGAATATTAATTAAAACACTAATATATAATCAAATATACTTAATTTTAATTTTTTTAATTATCTTAACTATTATAAATTTATATTTTTATTTAAAAATAAATTATTTTTTATTATTTAATTTTAATATATTTAATAAATGATTTTTACAAAATAAAAAAAAAAATAACTATAATTGAATTATATTTATAAATTTTTTTAGTTTATTTTTTAATTTTATATTTTTTTAATAAGATTTTAAGTTAAATTAAACTATTAATCTTCAAAATTAAAAATATATTAAATAAAAATTTAAATCTTAATTAAATAAATTAATACCTTTAAATTTGCAATTTAATATCATATTTTGAATATAAAATTTAATTGACAAAAAGATATTTTTATCTATATATAAATTTACAATTTACAACCTATTATCAGCCATTTTATCAATTTATTCATTC